TGACTTACAGCAGTTGGGTGGGGTTTAGGTAGATGGTAATAACTTTAAAGGTGGCTGGGTGGTGGTAGGCTTACTTAGTTACAAGTTTTAGCTCTTGTTTCTTTTCATGGGAATTTAGGGGTTGCAATTTTAGGGTCATTAAGTTGTAAGAGTGTCTTATTTATTTTTTAAGGTGGGTGGTAGTTTTTAAAGTGTAACTGATGTAATTAGAGTTACAAGTTTTAGCTCTTGTTTCTTTTCATGGGAATTTAGGGGTTGTAATTTTAGGGTCATTAAGTTGTAAGAGTGTCTTATTTATTTTTTAAGGTGGGTGGTAGTTTTTAAAGTGTAACTGATGTAATTAGAGTTACAAGTTTTAGCTCTTGTTTCTTTTCATGGGAATTTAGGGGTTGTAATTTTAGGGTCATTAAGTTGTAAGAGTGTCTTATTTATTTTTTAAGGTGGGTGGTAGTTTTTAAAGTGTAACTGATGTAATTAGAGTTACAAGTTTTAGCTCTTGTTTCCGGGGGGGTTTTCAAGAGGGGGGGTAGGGGGGGGGTTTTCGCGAAAAAATTTTTTGTCATATGTGAAAGCAAGTGGTGTAATTGTTATGTCCTTGATATTATAATATGTAATTTTAAAGTTATGTATAAGAAAATTTCACTAATATCATTTGATGATAAGGAATGTTCAACCTTATGTTACATTTTGGTATGCACTCTGAAATGCCAAATGAAAGGAAAAATAAAAAAAAAACCCCTTGCTCCTTAGAAAGAACGCTCGGCATGCTGGGAAATTTGGTGGGATGGGTTCCACCATTAGGAGATGGATGAACAAGAATTGATATGAGCTGTAATCAAGTCATGGCCCTGAAATAGGAACCAAATGCCAGGAATAATGCTAGAAGTGAAACCCTCACGATTTCTGTCCCTGACCATCAATAACCGTTAAGGTAAGTAATCACTGTTGCTACTCTCTTACTACATTAAAACTCCATTGATGATAGGTATGTTGATGAATGATCTGAATTCAATTATCACAGTTTATGCTAGTTTACATGTTATGTCTACTGTTGATGATGATTTCCTCATTTAGACTTCAATTAGTGTCCTATTGAAGGGAACTATCATTGTTTCTTGGTATGGTTAAATTAAATTTATGCCTGTAATACATAAAATATTTAGGGGCATAATTTATCCTGTGGGAATATTACATATTACATTTGTACATATTTTAATTAAATCATAGGGATTCAGAAGGTAGTTTAATTTAGAATACTAGCTTTGGGAGCTAGTGATGGGAGTTTAATTCTCTTCTTTCTGATGCACTAGGGGGGATTTTAACCCCCAGCTTTCGGTTTACAAGACCGATGCTTTTCTTTCAGCTTCTAGAGCATTTTCATTTAAGGACTTTATTTTCTGCCCAGCCTGTTGTAGGAATAAGGATTAGGAATAGAGAAAAATAAAGGATGGATGCTGTTTGTCCTACAATAATGAAGGGGTGTTCTACTGGCATGCCTCCAATTCATGTTAGAATGGCAACATCGGCCACAAGCGCTCAAAAAAGGGTTTGGGTTATGGGGCGGAATATTAATCCTCGTTGTTTTGATGTGTGCAGGATGGGCACTAGCATGAGGATTAGGATGGAAGCGAGTAGGGCTAATACACCTCCGAGTTTATTAGGGATAGATCGAAGGATGGCGTATGCGAAGAGGAAATACCATTCTGGCTTAATGTGGGGGGGTGTGACAAGGGGGTTTGCAGGGATAAAATTGTCAGGATCTCCTAATAAATTGGGGGAGAAGAGTGCAAGGGTAGAGAGAGCGAGCAGTAAAATTACAAAACCAAGAAGGTCCTTGTAGGAGTAGTAAGGGTGGAAAGGGATTTTGTCGACGTTAGAATTAATACCTGTGGGATTGTTTGATCCTGTTTCGTGTAGAAATAGGATGTGTAGGACGGTTATGGCTGCAATAATGAATGGAAATAGAAAGTGGAAGGCAAAGAATCGGGTTAAGGTGGCATTGTCGATTGAGAAACCCCCTCAAATTCATTGTACTAGAGAATTACCCACATAGGGGATTGCTGAGAGGAGGTTGGTAATTACTGTGGCCCCTCAGAAGGACATCTGTCCTCAGGGGAGGACGTACCCTACAAAGGCTGTTATTATTACGAGAAGTAGAAGGATAACCCCAATGTTTCAGGTTGCTTGATTTAAGTAGGACCCGTAGTAAAGGCCGCGCCCGATGTGTAGGTAAATACATACAAAGAAGAACGATGCTCCGTTGGCGTGGAGGTTGCGAATTAGTCAACCGTGGTTAACATCTCGGCAAATATGGGCGACTGAGGAAAAAGCGGTGGTGATGTCGGATGTATAGTGTATTGCTAGGAATAAGCCTGTGAGGATTTGGGTTATTAGACATAGGCTGAGTAGGGAGCCGAAGTTTCATCATGTTGAAATGTTAATTGGGGCTGGTAAGTCAATTAGTGTATCATTTGCGATTTTAAATAAAGGGTGGGTTTTTCGGAGGTGTGTCATTGTGGGCTCTTGTAGTAAAATTATAACGGTGGTTTTTCAAGCCATAGTTCTTGGTTAAAACCCTGGTAAGAGTGATGACTTACATTACATTAGTGCTTTTATTGGGTTTTGTGGTTGGGCTAATAGGGGTGGCTTCAAATCCGTCTCCTTATTATGCTGCTTTAGGGCTTGTTGTTGTGGCGGGGGCGGGGTGTGGAATATTAATAATATATGGGGGAGGTTTTTTATCTTTGGTTTTATTTTTAATTTACTTGGGGGGGATGTTGGTGGTGTTTGCTTATTCGGCAGCTTTAGCTGCGGAGCCCTACCCCGAGGCATGAGGTGGGCGGGCGGTCTTGGGCTATGTAATTGCTTATGTTGTTTTGGTGTTGGGTGCTTTATGATGTGTGAGTGGGGAGTGATATGTGGGGTCTTGGGTACCAGTATATGAGTTGAAGGCCTTGGGAGTGGTTTCTGGCGATCAGGGGGGGGTTGCGTTAATATTTTCTTTTGGTGGGCCAGTATTAGTCTTAGGGGCGTGGGCTTTGTTATTGACTCTATTTGTAGTCCTTGAATTAATTCGTGGTCTTAGTCGAGGGACTCTTCGTGCTGTTAGGTTAAGATTTTTCATAAAACGAGAGTAAAGGTTAGGAAGAAGAGGGTTAGGTAAGTTTTGATAAAGCCTTTTAGGACGTTATTTGTTATATTAATCATAGGGAGTTGGGAGAGAGTTATGGATTTTGGACCTGCTTTTTCTAGTCATGTTTGGTCTACAAGTTGGTTGGCTACGGTTTGTCCGAGGGCGAGGGCTATTTTTTGGATAAGGCGGTGGGTGAAATTTGGGAAGAACCCTAGCATGCTGGAAAATTTATAGAAGGTTAGTTTAGGGGTAATTTTTATTTGGGAGGAGCTCTGTTTGGCTAAATCAAGTGCAATTAGGAAGCCTAGAATTGTTACTGCGAGGGCAGCAATTTTTAGTGTGGGTGACATGGTAAGAACGGGGGTTTTAATGGGGAGATAGTTTAGGATAATTAGGAGGCCTGTAAAGATGCTTCCTAGTGCAAGTCGTTTTAAGGGATTAATGACGGCTGGGTTATTTTCGTTGATTGGCGGAAGGGTGGCAAATCGGGGGTGGCCCATAGATACGAAGTAGATAAGCCGTAGGCTGTAGACAGCTGTGAAGGATGTTGCTAGAAGGGTCAGGGCGAGGGCTCAGGCGTTGATGTAGGATGTGTTTAGGGCTTCAATGATTGCGTCTTTTGAGAAGAATCCTGCTAGGAATGGGGTGCCTGTTAATGCTAGGCTTCCAACAATTAAGCAAGAGGAGGTGAAGGGCATTAGTTTATGTATTCCTCCCATTTTTCGGATGTCTTGTTCATCATTCAGGGCATGAATAATAGAGCCTGAACACAAAAATAGTATTGCCTTAAAAAAGGCGTGGGTGCAGATGTGAAGGAATGCTAGTTGGGGTTGGTTTAAGCCGATTGAGACTATCATCAGACCTAGTTGGCTGGAGGTGGAAAAGGCAATAATTTTTTTGATATCAGTTTGTGTTAGGGCGCATGTGGCGGTAAAGAGGGTGGTTAATGCTCCCAGGCATAAGCATGTGGATAGTACGATTTGGTTATTTTCTATTAAGGGGTTTAGGCGGATCAGGAGGAAAATGCCGGCGACGACCATTGTACTGGAGTGGAGTAGGGCGGAGACAGGAGTTGGGCCTTCTATTGCGGAAGGAAGTCAGGGGTGGAGGCCAAATTGAGCAGATTTTCCAGTGGCTGCTAGGATGAGGCCAAGGAGGGGGATGGTTATATCCATGGTTTTGGATAAGGTGGTTAGTTGTTGAATCTCCCAGGAGTTGAGGTTTGTTGCTATTCATGCTATACTTAGGATTAGTCCGATATCTCCGATTCGATTATACAAGACGGCTTGAAGGGCTGCGGTGTTGGCATCTGCTCGTCCATATCATCAACCAATTAAGAGAAAGGATAGGATACCTACTCCTTCTCAGCCAATGAATAGTTGAAATATGTTATTTGCTGAGACTAGAGTAACTATTGCTACTAGAAAGATTAGTAGATATTTGAAGAATCGGTTTATTTGTGGGTCTGAATGTATATATCATGTTGCAAATTCTAGGATGGCTCAAGTCACGTACAGTGCAACAGGGGTAAAGATAACAGTGTAGTGGTCAAATTTAAAACTTAAGTTGATGTCAAAGGTGTTTGTACTTATTCAGGTTCAGGTTGAGATAGTAGCTTCAGTTCCAATGCTTAAGAATAAGAAAAGGGGGGGGAGGCTAATAAAGAATGCTGTTTTTACAGCGGTTGTGACGTGGGTCACGGCTCAGTTCTTGGGTGTGTGTTTTTGGTAAAGAGATGTTAGGATTGGGAATAACAAAACTACGATTACAACAATTAAGCACGAATTATAAACTAGAATTGCTAGGTCCATAGCTTTTACTTGGATTTGCACCAAGGATTTTTGGTTCCTAAGACCAATGGATGAGCTGTTATCCTTTAAAAGCTCGAGAGAGCCTTGGAGTTTAACCAAGGGGGTGAAGATTAGCAGTTTTCATTGTCGTCGGACCATTCTCGGTGGGTAAGGGGGTTTTAACCTCTATTTCTAGAATCACAATCTAGCGTTTTTATTAAACTATACTCGCAGGCAAGTCATCCCGACACAAGGGCAGGTTTAGTAATAATTATAATTAAGGGGAGGAGGTGCAGGGCTAATAGGAGGTGCTCTCGGGTGTGGGAGGGGGGTAGGGCGATGATGTGGGGGGGTAGGGGGCCCCGTTGAGTTATTAAAAACAGATATAAGGAGTAGCCGGCTGTAATTAGGGTGCCTGTGCCCGTAAGAATAATAGTAAGTCATGACCAGTTGAACAGGGAAGAGATAATTATAATCTCTCCTATTAGGTTTGGGAGGGGGGGTAGTGCTAGATTGGCCAGGCTGGCGGTAAACCACCATGTTGCTATTAGGGGTATCACTATTTGTATTCCACGAGCAAGGAGTATTGTACGACTATGTATTCGTTCATAATTTGTATTTGCCAGGCAGAAAAGGGCTGAGGATGCAAGGCCGTGGGCAATTATTAGGATCAGGGCTCCGGTAAATCCCCAAGGGGTTTGGATTATAATTCCCCCTGCTACGAGGCCTATGTGGCTTACTGAGGAGTAGGCAATTAGGGACTTTAAGTCTGTTTGTCGTAAACAAATTGATCCTGTTATAATAACGCCTCATAGTGCTAAGATAATGAAAGGGTAAACTATTTCTTTTGAAAGGGGGTTAAGGGTAACTATAATTCGTATTATTCCGTACCCCCCCAGTTTTAAAAGGACGGCAGCAAGGATCATAGATCCGGCAACTGGGGCTTCTACGTGTGCTTTGGGTAATCAAAGGTGTATTCCATATAAAGGTATTTTTACTAGGAATGCAATTATACAGCCGGCCCATCAGAGGTTTTGGCTCCATGACTCTGTAAGAGGTATGTCATTATATTGCATGGTTAGTATTGAGAGTGTACCAGTTGAATTTTGTAGGAGGAGGAGGGCCACTAGTAATGGTAATGATCCCGCAAGGGTATAAAATAAAAAATAGGTACCTGCATTTAGTCGTTCTTTCTGGTTGCCTCAGCGGGTAATAATAATAAGGGTGGGGATAAGGGTGGCTTCAAATATAATATAAAATATTAGGATTTCTGTTGCACTGAAGGCGAGAATTAGGAAAAATTGGAGGGAGGAGAGTAGTATAATATAAGTGCGTTGTCGGCTGAGGGGTTCTGTGGCCATATGATGTTGGCTGGCCAAGATTATTAAAGGTAATAGTCAGCAAGTAAGAATTAGGAGGGGGGTAGATAGGGGGTCTGTGCCTATAAGGGTATTAAGGGTAGTTCATCCGCTTTCTGTAGAGTTTTTGAGTCAGGATAGGCTTATGAAGGCAATGACTATACTATGGGCGAAGGAGGTGGGCCATAGCCATTTGCTTGGGGTTAGTCAGGTTGTGGGGAAAAGCATTAAGGTTGGGATGAGAATTTTTAACATTGTAGGAGGTTTAGGCTTTGTAGTTGGTCTGTTCCATGCGTTCGGGCGGTGGCTACAAGGAGGGCTAGGCCGGCGCTAGCTTCACAGGCAGAAAAGGTCAACATAAGCATTGGAGATGTTGCGTAACCAGTGGCGTCTAATTGTAGTGCTCAAAGGGATAGTGCAGTAAAGAGTGATAGTATTATACCCTCTAAGCATAGAAGGGCGGATAATAAGTGGGTTCGATGAAAGGCTAGGCCAGTAAAACCTAAGATGAAGGCTGAGGAGACGGAGAAATGAACAGGGGTCATTAGACAACTATGGACTTAAACCATAAACTTTTGAGCCGAAATCAAGTGTTTTCTTTATACTAGTTGTCTATTCTGCCCACTCTAGGCCTCCTTGAAGTCATTCGTAGACGAGACCAAGGGTAAGGAGTATTAGTACAATTAAGGCTCAGAGGAAGGTTATGGTTGGATTATGCAGTTGATCTCCTCAAGGGAGGGGGAGTAAGAGAGCAATTTCTAGGTCGAAGAGCAGGAAAAGAATGGCCACTAGAAAGAATCGGAGGGAAAAGGGGAGGCGTGCACTACCTAGGGGATCAAAGCCACATTCGTAGGGGGATAGTTTTTCAGAATCGGGGTTCAACAGGGGGAGTCAGAATGAGATAATTGATAGTACTAAAGAAATTAAGGCAGAAATAATCATAATTGTGGAGATCAAGTTCATTGTTTTCCCTTGGATTTTAACCAAGATTGTGTGGTTGGAAGCCACTTATATTTTCTATTATATTAGGAAGACTATGAGCCTCATCAGTAGATGGAGATGTAAAGGAAAAGTCATACGACGTCAACAAAGTGTCAGTATCAGGCTGCTGCTTCAAACCCAAAGTGGTGATCCGAGGTGAAGTGGTACAGGATTTGTCGTAAGAGGCAGACGGCTAAGAATGTGGATCCAATAATTACATGTAGTCCGTGGAAGCCTGTTGCTACGAAGAAAGTTGATCCATAAACTCCATCCGCAATAGTAAAGGGGGCTTCATAATATTCTATGGCTTGGAGATATGTGAAGTAAAACCCTAGAAGAATTGTTAATGTGAGCGATTGAATTGCCTGTTGTCGTTCTCCTTCTATAATGCTGTGATGTGCTCATGTGACGGTAACTCCGGAGGCTAATAATACAGCGGTGTTTAGAAGGGGGACTTCAAATGGGTCTAGTGTAATAATACCCGTCGGTGGTCAACACCCGCCCAGTTCAGGGGTGGGTGCAAGACTTGAATGATAAAATGCTCAAAAAAATCCAAGGAAAAAGAAAACTTCTGATGTAATGAAAAGGATTATTCCGTATCGTAGGCCTTTTTGAACGGGGGGGGTGTGGTGACCTTGAAATGTTCCCTCTCGAATAATATCTCGTCATCATTGGAATATGGTTAAGAGGAGGAGGATTGTTCCTAGAGTTATAAGTGTGGTGGAGTGGAAGTGAAATCAAATTGCTAGTCCGGATGTTATGAGTAAGGCAGCTACTGCGCCTGTGAGTGGTCAGGGGCTTGGGTCGACTATATGATATGCGTGAGCTTGGTGGGCCATTAGATATTTTCTTGTAGATATAGGCTTAGTAGTAGTACAAAGACATATGCCTGAATTATGGCTACTGCCACTTCTAAGAGGGTGAGGAAGAAGAGCAGTAGGGTGGTGAGAGCAGCAACGGCTGGTATTAGGGGGAGGAGCAGGAAGGCGGCTGTGGAAATTAATTGAATTAGTAGATGGCCAGCAGTGAGGTTAGCAGTTAGTCGAACTCCCAGTGCTAAGGGGCGGATAAATAAACTAATTGTTTCAATAATAATTAGGATGGGGATTAAGGTGGTAGGGGTGCCTTCAGGAAGAAGGTGGGCTAGGGATTGGGTTGGTTGGTTGCGTATTCCAACAATCACCGTGGCTAATCATAATGGGACGGCGAGTCCGAGGTTTAGGGATAGCTGAGTGGTAGGGGTAAAGGTGTATGGGAGAAGACCTAATATATTAATAGAGATTAAGAACAGTATTAAGGAGGCGAAAAGGAGGGCTCATTTGTGCCCTGCTGGGCTTAGGGGGTGAAGTAGTTGCTGGGAAAACTGACTAATGAATCAACCTTGAATGGTTAAGAGGCGGTTGCTCAATCATCGTCGAGTGGGGGTTGGAAGTAAAAGTCATGGTAGGAGGAGGGCTACAAGAATTAATGGGATACCTATTAATATGGGACTGGAGAATTGATCAAAGAAGCTTAGAGTCATGGTCAGTTTCAAGAGTTGGCTTTGGTTGCTTCAGTAATTTGAAGGATTAATTCATTAGGGAAGTTGTGTGCTAGGATTTTAGTAGGCAGTACAACTAAGAATACAGATCAGGTGAGCAAGAAGATTGATAATCATGGGTTTGGGTCAAGCTGAGGCATATTTCATTAGGGGTGGTTGGGGACCACCAATCTTTAGCTTAAAAGGCTAATGCTAATCCCGGTTTAGCTTCCTAGTGAGGCGTCTTCAAGTATAAAGGAAGTTCAATCTTCAAAGTGCTCCAGGGGAACTGCTTCTACTACAATGGGTATAAAGCTGTGATTGGCCCCGCAGATTTCTGAGCATTGTCCATAATATACCCCAGAGCGGGAGGTAATGAAGGCTGTTTGGTTCAGCCGGCCGGGCACAGCGTCTATTTTCAGGCCTAGTGCTGGTACTGCTCATGAGTGAAGTACATCCTCTGACGATACTAATACACGAATGGGGGATTCTACTGGGACTACTATTCGGTGGTCTGCCTCTAGTAGTCGGAATTGACCTGGTATCAACTCTTGGGTGGGGATTATATAGGAGTCAAATTCCAAATCTTTGTAGTCTGTATATTCGTAGCTCCAATATCATTGGTGTCCTATGGCTTTAATGGTAAGATGGGGGTCATTGATTTCGTCTATAAGGTAAAGAATTCGTAGGGAGGGAAGGGCAATTAAAATAAGAATTACTGCGGGCAGTACTGTTCAGATGATCTCGATCTCTTGGGAGTCTAAAATGTGCTTATATGTTAGTTTAGTTGAGACTATGGCGACAATAATATAAAGAACTAGCGTACTAATTAAGAATACAATTATTAGTGCGTGGTCGTGAAAGTGGAGGAGCTCTTCTATTACGGGGGAGGCCGCGTCTTGGAATCCTAGCTGGGTGGGATGTGCCATTTTAGCAATGCTTAAGGTACGTGGGATTTTAACCCACATTTTTGCCTTGACAAAGCAATGTAGTGTTTTTACTAGTATCTTATTAAGGAAGTGGCAGAGTGGTTATGTAGGTGGCTTGAAACCACTAAATGGGGGTTCAATTCCTCCCTTCCTCGTATGGTTGATTAACTTGAACAAATGCGGGTTCTTCAAATGTGTGGTAGGGGGGAGGGCAGCCGTGAAGCCATTCAATATTTGTTGAGGTTATTTCTACTAATAGGACTTCGCGTTTTGCGGCAAAGGCTTCTCAAATAATGAAGAGAAATATTACTACTGCTACTAATGATACTAGGGAGCCTAGGGATGATACTGTATTTCATAGTGTATAGGCATCTGGATAATCTGAGTATCGTCGTGGTATACCCGCTAATCCTAGGAAGTGTTGAGGGAAAAATGTTAAATTCACTCCTAGGAATATTACCCCAAAGTGGATTTTTGTTCATGTGTTGTGGAGTGTATATCCTGTGAACAGAGGAAATCAGTGTACGAATGCAGCAACAATCGCAAAGACAGCCCCCATGGATAAAACGTAGTGGAAGTGGGCAACTACATAATAGGTGTCATGGAGAACAATGTCTAGGGATGAGTTAGCTAGTACAATCCCCGTTAGGCCACCCACTGTAAAGAGGAAAATAAAGCCTAGGGCTCATAGGAGAGGGGTTTCCCATTTAACTGAGCCTCCATGAAGAGTAGCTAGTCAGCTAAACACTTTAACTCCTGTAGGAATGGCAATAATTATTGTGGCGGATGTGAAGTATGCTCGTGTATCTACGTCTATCCCTACTGTAAATATGTGATGTGCTCAGACAATAAAACCAAGAAGGCCAATTGCTATTATGGCCCACACCATGCCCATATAACCAAATGGTTCTTTTTTGCCCGAGTAATAGGCAACAATGTGGGAGATTATCCCAAATCCCGGGAGGATTAAAATGTATACTTCGGGGTGACCAAAAAATCAGAACAAGTGTTGGTACAAGATAGGATCCCCCCCTCCGGCAGGGTCAAAGAAGGAGGTATTTAGGTTACGATCTGTGAGAAGTATTGTGATTCCAGCTGCTAGTACAGGTAATGAAAGGAGCAGAAGGACTGCCGTAATTAATACTGCCCAAACAAATAAGGGGGTTTGATATTGGGAGATTGCAGGGGGTTTTATATTAATAATTGTTGTAATAAAGTTAATGGCCCCAAGAATTGAGGAAATACCGGCTAAATGAAGGGAAAAAATGGTTAGGTCTACGGAGGCCCCCGCGTGGGCTAAATTACCCGCTAAGGGGGGATATACCGTTCAACCGGTTCCGGCCCCGGCTTCAACTCCGGAGGAGGCCAGCAGGAGAAGGAAAGAGGGGGGTAGGAGTCAAAAGCTCATATTATTTATTCGGGGAAAGGCCATATCAGGGGCTCCAATTATTAGTGGGATTAGTCAGTTTCCAAATCCCCCAATTATAACTGGTATAACTATAAAAAAAATTATTACGAAAGCATGGGCTGTAACGATTACATTGTAGATTTGGTCATCCCCAAGAAGTGCGCCAGGCTGGCTCAGTTCAGCTCGGATTAGGAGGCTTAGGGCTGTTCCGACCATGCCGGCTCAGGCACCAAACACTAAATAAAGGGTGCCAATGTCTTTGTGGTTGGTAGAGAAAAATCAGCGGGTGATTGCCACAGGTAGGATGGCTGAGGGTTAAGCGGTGGATTGTAGCCCCATAGACAGAGGTTAAAGTCCTCTTCCTGTCAAGTTCCGAGGTGTTTTCATGTCAGATTGCAAATCTGAAGGTGTAGGCTAGGCCCCTACCGGATCTTTCCCTTTCTCCCACAAGGGAAAGATTAGGTGAATGCTCGCTGGTTAGGGCGCTTAGCTGTTAACTAAGTTTATGTGGGATCGAGGCCCTCTCATCTAGGAAGGCCTTAGCTTAATTAAAGTGTCTGTTTTGCATACAGAAGATGGGGGATAGAGTCCCCCAGGTTTTACAAGGACTGGGGGATTTTCACCCTCACTTAGGGCTTTGAAGGCCCTGGGTCTTGTGTTAACCTAAGTTCTTATAGGGTTATTAGGGCGGGAGTTAAAGGTAGGAGAAGCGTAGTGAGGGCAATTGAGATTGATAAGGGGGTTGTAAGTTGGAGTGATTTTAATCGTCAGGGGGTAATATTCATAATTGTGTTTGGGGAAGTTGTAAGGGTTATTGCATAAGAAAGGCGAAGGTAGAAGTATAGGCTTAGAAGGGCACTTAGTGCAGCAATGGTGGCGGTAAGGGGTAATTCTTGCTTAGTTAGTTCTTGTAGAATTAATCATTTGGGTATGAAGCCTGAGAGGGGTGGCAGTCCTCCGAGGGAGAGGAGGATGAGGGGAAATAGTATGGTTAAAATGGGTGTTTTAGATCAAGATGTTGACAGGGCATTTATATTTAAGGAGTGATTTATTTTAAATACTAGGAATATGGAAAGTGTCATGGTAATATATATGACAAGGGCTATAAGTGTTAATTTGGGGTTGAAGGTAATGATTAGTATTATTCAACCGAGGTGGGCGATGGAGGAATAGGCTATAATTTTTCGTAGTTGGGTTTGGTTTAAACCCCCCCATCCGCCTACTATCGTGGATAGTAACCCTACAATTATTATTAGGGTTGGGTTAAGGGTGGGTACTTGGAGGAGAAGGGATATGGGGGCCAGTTTTTGTCAGGTTGACAGGATTAGTCCTGTGGTGAGGTCTAGTCCTTGAAGGACTTCAGGCAATCAGAAGTGTGCGGGGGCTAGTCCTAGTTTTAGCATTAGGGCGAGGGTGATTATGGCTGTTGGGACCGTGTGGGATATTTGTTGAATGTCTCATTGGCCTGTAATTCATGCATTTGTTGTGCTGGCAAATAGGATAATGGCAGCTGCGGTTGCTTGGACGAGGAAATATTTGGTTGTGGCTTCAACTGCTCGTGGGTGATGATGTTGTGTTATTAATGGGATAATTGCTAATGTATTAATTTCTAGGCCTATTCAGGCTAGCAGTCAGTGGGAGCTAGCAAAGGTAATGGTGGTTCCTAGCCCTAGGCCTAATATGAGGAGGGAGAGGACGAGGGGGTTCATTAGTAAAGGAGGGGTTTTAACCGACATGTTTGGGGTATGGGCCCAAAAGCTTTTTTAGCTGACTTTACTAGGAAGTGGTGTAGTGGAAGCACTTAGAGTTTTGATCTCTAGAGGGTGGGTTCGAGTCCCCCTTTCCTAAGGGGCTGGAAGGTTTTTCTCCTTCATGTTTCACTCTATCAAAGTGGTCCTATAATTCAGGCACAGTCCCTTTAAGTTTGTGGAGGAATGCCCCCAAGGGATAGTGGGAGGGCGAGGTGTCAGATTACTATTGCTAGGGTTAGGGGGAGGAAGTTTTTTCAGACAAGATGTATGAGTTGGTCATAGCGGAAGCGGGGGTAGGATGCTCGAACTCATAAAAATACTATTGAGAGGATAGCGGCTTTAATCATAATGTTGATAGAGGTAAGTTCTGGGAGGTTGGTGTGGGTGGATGCACCAAAGAATAGGATTGCGGATAGTGTATTTATTAAGAGGATATTTGCATATTCTGCTAAAAATAAGAGGGCAAAAGGGCCCCCGGCATATTCGACGTTGAAACCTGAGACTAATTCTGACTCTCCTTCTGTCAAATCAAAGGGGGATCGGTTGGTTTCTGCAAGGGTTGAAATATATCATATTGCAGCTAAGGGTCATGCTGGAAGGGCTAGTCAGATGGATTCTTGGGTAATGTTGAAAGTTTGAAGGGTGAAGCCTCCGGATAGGAGAATTACGCTTAGGAGGATAAGGCCGAGGCTAACTTCATATGAGATGGTTTGGGCTACTGCTCGTAGGGCCCCTATTAATGCGTATTTTGAATTGGAGGCTCAGCCGGCCCCGAGGGTTGAATAGACTGCTAGGCTAGACAGGGCTAATATAAATAAAATTCCTAGGTTGAGATCAGTAACAGGAAAGGGCAGGGGGAGGGGTGCTCATAGTGTAAGGGCTAGTGTAAGGGCTAGTGCAGGGGAGATAATAAATAAGGTGGGAGAGGCGGTTGAAGGTCGGACAGGTTCTTTAATAAAGAGTTTTACCCCATCTGCAATGGGTTGGAGAAGGCCATAGGGTCCTACAACGTTTGGTCCTTTACGAAGTTGCATATATCCAAGGACTTTTCGTTCAATAAGGGTTAAAAAAGCTACTGCCAGCAGCACGGGTACTATATAGGCTAAAGGGCTAAGGATGAAGGTGAGCATAAAGGATATCATGGTTGAGGAGAGGATTTGAACCTCTATGTGAAGGGCTTAGGTCTTCTGCAGTAACCGGGTTCTGCCACCTTAACATATTCTTTTCTAGAATATAAGATAATATGTCCCTTTGTCTTCTTTATTTGATTTCAGTAGTTAGGGGTAAGGCATGCTTGGGGCATGGGCCTTTTCTTTTCGGTCCTTTCGTACTAGAAAAGAGCATTTCATAGATAGAAACTGACCTGGATTGCTCCGGTCTGAACTCAGATCACGTAGGACTTTAATCGTTGAACAAACGAACCCTTAATAGCGGCTGCACCATTAGGATGTCCTGATCCAACATCGAGGTCGTAAACCCCCTTGTCGATATGGGCTCTGTAAGAGGATTGCGCTGTTATCCCTGGGGTAACTTGGTTCGTTGATCGGTTGCCCGGATCATTGTAGGTCAGAATTTCTGAGACTTAGAGCCGTGGCTCTTGGTTATAGGAGTATAAACTTCTAGTCCTCGTGGGGGTTTTGTTTTTCCCCGCGGTCGCCCCAACCAAAGACAGTTGTGCAGGGCTCGTTGGGTTTGTTTTTTGTTTTAAAGCATTTTTGTGGGCTGCACTAGGTCTAAAGCTCCACAGGGTCTTCTCGTCTTATGTAGTTATCCCCGCTTCTGCACGGGGAGATCAATTTCATTGACTTGAAAAAGGAGACAGCTAAGCCCTCGTGGTGCCATTCATACAGGTCTCCATTTAAAAGACAAGTGATTACGCTACCTTCGCACGGTCAAGATACCGCGGCCGTTAAACTTAAAGTCACAGGGCAGGCGGGACCTCTTATATACATAGTTCAAGAGGCGATGTTTTTGGTAAACAGGCGAGGCTTTGGTTTGCCGAGTTCCTTCTTTTTCTTTTGGTCTTTCCTTGATAACACTCCTGTGTAGGGTTAACGGTGTTAAGTAAAAGGTCTTCTGGTTTAATTTAGCTAGTTTTTACTTCCCTCTTTTCTTGGGGCCGATTAGTGGACGGTGGTTTATCCGCTCCGTGGTACACATGTGTCAGGAAGAAGTTTTATTTTCTCATTACTCATTTTAGCATTATCACTCTCATGGGGGCATGAGATGGCCTAATAGTATTAGGGGTGTAAGATTTATTAACGTTAGATAGGGATGATTTATTTATTTTAGCTTTGACGCTTTCTGTTTAGGTGGCTGCTTATAGGCCCACTGAAATAAGGCTCCTTAATTAATTTGATCTTTAGCCACCTGTAAAAGGTGTTTCTATAATAAAGGAGCTGTACCTCCTTTAATTAACTCATCTGGTATTCCTGTAGCCAATATTAGTGGTACTAGGTGGATTAGGAAGCCGGAGGGCTGAACTTTTATTCATTTCTTAGGCAACCAGCTATAACTATGCTCGGTAGATTTGTCACCTCTACTCAAAGCTCTTCCCACCCTTTTGCCACAGGGACGGGTTAGCCCCAATTGGGCTGTCTTGGAGTAGCTCGCTTAGTTTCGGGGTCTCAAACTATAGGTCTCTTTGCTTGGGTTTTGCTTGCTAAATCATGATGCAAAAGGTACGAGGGTAAAGCTCTGCTATCTTAGGCTTATTGGATTTCTTTCATTTTTCTTTCAGCTTTCCCTTGCGGTACTTCGTCTGTTGCTCCAGGTCCCTTTTCTATCGCCTGTTACTTAGGGGGAAAAATGGTTTGTTGAGAGGTTTTAGGTTAATTAATTGTTGAGTATATTTAGAATTTATAAATGTTTTTTGGGCTACGGTTGGGCGTTCAGGATGGTCCGATTTGCACGGGCGGCTTCTCGGTGTAAATGAGATGCTTTATTCTGTCTTAGCTACATCCTGGTTGATCCAAGCGCACCTTCCGGTACGCTTACCATGTTACGACTTGCCTCCCCTTGTTTTACATAAGTTTTTATAAAAGCATTAAAGGGTAATTTGGGGAGAGTGACGGGCGGTGTGTACGCGCTTCAGGGCCAGTTTCAGTGGAACTCTCTATTTACCACTTACTGCTAAATCCTCCTTCAGGTAGATATTTCAATCTATCATTCGTATGCTCTCAAGAGAGAATGTAGCCCATTTCTTCCCCCCCCATTCGCTACACCTCGACCTGACGTTTTGAGTTTTACTGATTTTGCTTACTATTTTTCCTTCACAGGGTAAGCTGACGACGGTGGTATATAGGCGGTATTAACAAGGGGGGGTGAGGTTTAACGGGGATTATCAGTTCTAGAACAGGCTCCTCTAGGGGGGTCTAAAGCACCGCCAAGTCCTTTGGGTTTAAAGCTGTCGCTTGTAGTTCCCAGGCGGATGGGGTAGGTATTAGTAACCATCAAAGTTTACAGCTACACATAGTGGGGTATCTAATCCCAGTTTGTTTTGTAGCTTTCGTGGGGTCGGGGATTGGTGGAATCACTTTAGTGGGTGGGCTTCGTATTCTCATATGCTTATAACAGCTTTGGGAGTGTTTGATTCCAGTATTTTAATTTCTCTAACCACGCTTTACGCCGTTAGGCTATCAACTTGGGCCTCTCGTATAACCGCGGTGGCTGGCACGAGTTTTACCGGCCCTCTAAGCTTTAACTAAGTCAAGTTTTCACTTATGGCTTAATGTTTACCACTGCTGAGGTCCCTTGGGGGTGTGGCTAAGCAAGGCGTTATGGGCTGCATGTGCGTGCCTGATGCCCGCTCCTTAGTTCCGGGGGATACTTAGGGCATTCTCACGGGGGTGCGGAGACTTGCATGTGTAAATTTGGCTAGAGCTGATAGAAAAGTCAGGACCAAGCCTTTGTGTCTCTGGGGCGGTCTAAGGACCATCTTAACATCTTCAGTGTTGTGCTTTAATTAAGCTACAGAGGC